CCTGATTTTGTTCTTTCACTATCAGTTGAAAGGGTTGAAGTTATTCTATCTAATTCTTTTTATAGATAGTTTTTCGTTTTTTTATGAATAAAAAAACGAAAAAATCTTATCATTTACAAAAATGTTTAATGACAATAATGACAAAAAGAGGGCTTTTTCTTCTTCTCTTGCGTTAGAAAAAAAATAATTTGAACTGGCGAGAACCCGGCGAATCACTACCATAAAAGAATTTGAATTTGATTCGCCGGGTTCTCGCCAGTTCAAATTATTTTTTTTCTGATATGCGTTGTATACTTTTCTATTCGTAAGAATCCCCCTTTTAATTCAATTCGATGTTAATGTAAATGAACCATAACTATGTAGTCCTATTCCTAATAGATTGACTCCAAAATAGCATATCCAAATTATAAGAAATCCAATAGACGCCACAATTGCTGAATCTGAATAGTTGAATTTTATATTTGTTCGGGTATGTAAATAAATTGCAAATATGACCCAAGTAATAAAAGCCCAAGTTTCTTTGGGGTCCCAACTCCAATAGGATCCCCACGCTTCATTAGCCCATACTGCTCCAGAAAGAATTCCTATGGTTAAAAAGATAAATCCTAGACTAATAACCCGATAACTCCAATAATCTAACTGTTGAATCAAATGCAATCTGTAATAATTCCTTGTAGGAAAAAAAGAAGTTTTTTTTAAAACAGTTCTTTGTTCATTCATATATTCGATTTCACCCAGGAAAAATGACTCATTAAAATTTAATAAATGATTACTCGTAGAAAAAAAACTTCTCTTTTTTCTAACTGCAATGACTAGAAGTGATACTGATAATAATGATCCACATAAAAGGGCCGCATAGCCTAATATCATCATACTTACGTGCATTATTAGCCATTCAGATTGAAGGGCGGGTACTAATATTGCGGATTCCTGGATTTCAGTTAAAAGTCCTGAAGTAGCAAAGCCTTGGGAAAAAATAGCACTTGGGCCAATTATTGCGCTTAGAAGTTTTTGATTTTTTTTGAAATACGGAACTATATAAATAAAGGAAAAACTCCATGAAAGAAAAATTAATGATTCATATAAATTGCTTAGTGGAAAATGTCCCGAATAAATCCAACGAGAAATTAATAATCCTGTTATACAGAAAAAAGTCATTATCATACCCTTTTTGGACGAATCATATAGTTTTGCGATTTCATCGATTAAAAAGGTTATCAAATGAATTGTAATTATAATGGAAACGGTCGAAAAAGAAATATGAGTTAATATATGTTCTAAAGTTGAAAATATCATAAAAGGGGAGTTCTTTAATTATAAAATCAAAATCGGAAATTGAATTCATTATAGGATCAATTTGATTTTTTTATAGTTTTTTAGGAGATAATATGCCGCCACTCGGACTCGAACCGAGATGCTCTAGCACTGCTTCCTAAGAGCAGCGTGTCTACCAATTTCACCATAGCGGCCTGTCTTGACCTCATAATAGCCTATGAATAAGTAATCGTCTAGATTTAAGAATTCAATTGGGTGCAATATTTTTTAGGAAAGATTGAATTTGATAAATAAAATTTTGTTCAAATAGATATTTCAAGGTTCATTATTTTCGTTTAGGGTTTTTGTTTTATTGTATATTTTATACTCTTCTCAACTTGATCTCCCGGAAAACTAGATAGAGCCCCCCAAAAAAGTATTTTTTTTTGAATTCGTTAAGGTAAACAGAAGAATTCATATTCTCCATATTCTGATCTAAGAGGGGAATGAATTCCATTCCCTGTTGAGTTAATCAATAAGAAATGGAATTCCGGAATTTGATTTTCAAAATGAATCGGTTTTTCAGTCAGGCCAATTTAGATTATTCCAACGTGTTAGGTTTTATTACTTAGTTTATTTGTTTGTTGCACAAAAAAACTTTTTGAATTCCCGGTAGAAAGAGATTTCCCCAAGGAAAAGGCCTTTAACGCTGCCCAATGTCCCTTCCTTTTCCAAAAATTTTTACGAATACGCTTTTTTGATGCAGAAGTACGTTTTTTTGGAACTGCCATTTTAATAAAAATTAATAGATTTTTCATTGGTATAGCTGGATGTGAAAGACATCTATTGTTCATATTGTTCAAAAAAATCTGCGTTTTTCGAATTTACTATGTATTTCCTTTCTAGATAATATTTTTAGAAAAAAATATAATAAATCTATAAAAATCTAAAAGAATAGAATAAGAAATAAGATATATGGGAATATCACATAAAATCTTATTAAAAATCAAAAAAGAAGAATCTTTTTAGAAACTTGTCAAACTCGGGAGAAATATGCCAAATTTGACTTGAATTTTCAAATTTTAAGGAGACTAGTAATTAATCTATTTTTTTCATATGATTTGACCAATTGTAACTTCTTGATTTGAATAGTTGAAATATTTAGCAAAAATTCAGAAAGAATAAGTATTAAAAATAACTTAAAATTCTATTTAAGTTAGGTTCAGTTAGTGCATATCTTCATTTT